CGTGTAGTGGTTTTTACTGATAAAGAGCCCCATGACGAGATTTATACTAATCTCAAAGATAATCAAAATTCTGATCAAAATGATGAAATGGCTTTGATCCGTTATTCACAACAATCTGATTTTCGTCGAGAGATAATTAAAGGATCCATGCGTTCCCAAAGGCGTAAAACAGTTATTTGGGAATTTTTTCAAGCAAAAGTGCATTCCCCCCTTTTTTTTGATAGAATAGATAAACTTTTTTTTTTTTCGTTTGATATATGGGGGCTAAAAAAAAAAATTCTTAAAAATTTCATGTGGAAAAAAAAAATTTTTGATAAAAAAGAAGAAGAACAATCAAAAATAGAAGAAAAAAGACGGATAGAAATTGCAGAAACTTGGGATAGCTTCCTATTTGCTCAAATAATAAGAGGTTCGCTCTTAGTAACTCAATCGATTCTTAGAAAATATATTATATTACCTTTATTGATAATAATTAAAAATAGCGTCCGTATGTTATTATTTCAATTTCCCGAGTGGTCCGAGGATTTAAAGGATTGGAAACGTGAAATGCATGTTAAATGCACTTATAATGGGGTTCAACTATCCGAAACAGAATTTCCAAGAAACTGGTTAACGGATGGTATTCAGATAAAAATCCTATTTCCTTTTTATCTTAAACCTTGGCATAAATCTAAATTTCAAGCATCTCAGAAGGCTCGACTAAAAAAAACAAAAGACAAAGGAGAAAAAAATGATTTTTGTTTCTTAACAGTTTGGGGAATGGAAACCGAACTACCGTTTGGTTCTGCCCAAAGAAAGTCTTCTTTTTTTGAACCTATTTCTAAAGAATTAAAAAAAAGAATCAAAAAATTAAAAACTAAGTCTTTTGTGGTTTTAAGGATTTTCAAAGAAAGAGCACCAATTTTCTTAAAAGTCGCAAAAGAAATTAAAAACTGGATTCTCAAAAACTTTATTTTTATAAAAGGAAAGATAAAAGACCTTTCAAAACGAAATCTAATTCCATTATTTGGCCCGAGAGAAATATATGAATTAAATGAACCTAAAAAAGATTCCATAATAAGTAATCAGATGATTCATGAACTATCTGTTCAAAAAAAATCCATGGAGTGGACAAATTCTTCACTTAGCGAAAACAAAATAAAAAATTTGATTGATAGAAAAAAGACAATCAGAAATCAAATAGAAGCTATTTCAAAAGAAAAACAAAACTTAACTAATAGTTGTACCAAACTGCGTTATGATTCTAAAATAATTGAGTCATCAAAAAAAATTTGGCAGACATTCAAAAGAAAAAATACCCGATTAATTCGTAAATCCTTTTTTTTTCTAAAATTTTGCATCGAACAACTGTCTATAGCTATTTTTCTAGGTATCATTAATATTCCAAGAATTACTACACAACTTTTTTTTGAATCAACAAAAACAATTCTTGATAAATATAGTTACAAGAATGAAGAAAATGGAGAAAAAACAAAAAATACTATTTATTTTATTTTGACTATAAAAAAATTAATATCCAATAAAAAAAAAATGAGTTATGACCTATGCTCTTTATCACAAGCATATGTATTTTACAAATTATCACAAATTAAAGTTAGTAACGTTTCTAAATTAAAGGCTGTTCTTGAATATAACATATGCATAACATCCTTTTTTGTTAAGAATCAAATAAAGGTTTTTTTTCAAGAACAAGGAATCTTTCATTATGAATTGAAAAATAAAACCTTTTTGAATTCCGAAGTAAATCAATGGAAAAACTGGTTACGAAGTCAGTATCAATACAATTTACCCCAGATTGCATGGGCTAGATTAGTACCCCAAAATTGGAAAAATAAAATAACTAAAGATTCTCTAGTTCTAAACCCAAGTTTAACCAAAGAGGATTCATATGAAAAAAAGAAATTTGATAATTATAAAAAACAACAATTTTTTGAGGCCGACTCATTATTAAATCCAAAACATAATGTAAAAAAAGATTCTATATATAATCTTTTTTGCTATAACTCTATTCATTCTACAGAAAAAATTTTTGACATGTCTATAGGCATTGCCCTAGATAATTGTTTAGTCTCTTCTTTTCTAGAAAAATATAATATTCGGGGTATGGGGGAAATTCGGCATAGAAAATATTTGGATTGGAGAATTCTTAACTTTTGGTTTACAAAAAAAGTAAATATTGAGCCCTGGGTTGATACCAAGAGTAAAAAAAAATACATTAATACTAAAGTTCAGAATTATCAAAGAATTGATCAAATAACTCAGACGGATCTTGCTAATCAAAAAAGTTTCTTTTTTGATTGGATGGGAATGAATGAAGAAATACTAAATCATCGTATAACAAATTTTGAATTTTTTTTCTTTCCGGAATTTTTCTTATTTTCTAGTACATATAAAATGAAACCGTGGGTCATACCAATCAAATTACTTCTTTTAAATTTTAATGAAAACATAAATGTTAATAAAAAGATCATTCGAAAGAAAAAAGGTTTTCTACCATCAAATGAAAAAAAATCCCTTCGATTTTATAATCTGAATAAAGAAGAAAAAGAATCGGCCGGTCAAGTAGAGCTTGAATCAGATAAAGAAAAAAAAAGAAATCCCGAATCAGCTCTATTAAACCAAGAAAAAAATATTGAAGAAAATTTTGCAGAATCAACGATAAAAAAACGTAAAAATAAAAAACAATACAAAAGCAATACAGAAGCGGAACTTGATTTATTTCTGACAAGATATTCGCGTTTTCAATTGCGATGGAATTGTTTTTTTAATCAAAAAATTCTCAATAATGTAAAAGTATACTGTCTCTTGGTTAGACTAAACAATCCAAACGAAATAGCGATATCTTCTATTGAAAGAGGAGAGATGAGCCTAGACATTCTAATGATTGAGAAAAATTTCACTTTTGCAAAATTAATGAAAAAAGGAATATTGATTATTGAACCTGTCCGTTTGTCTGTACAAAACGATGGACAACTTATTATATATAGAACCGTAGGTATTTCATTGGTTCATAAAAATAAACATAAAATAAGTAAAAGATACAAAAAAAAAAGCTATATTGATAAAAAATTTTTTGAAAAATCCATTACAAAATATCAAAACAAAACTGTAAATAGAAAAAAAAATAATTATGATTTCTTTGTCCCTGAAAATATTCTATCCCCTAAACGACGTAGAGAATTTCGAATTCTAATTTGTTTCAACTTAAAAAAAAAAAAAGCGAGGGATAGAAATTCAAGATTTGATAAGAATATTCAAAACTTGACCACAGTTTTGCATAAAAAGAAAGATCTTGATAAGGATAAAAATAACCTAATTAATTTAAAATCCTTTCTTTGGCCCAATTTTCGATTAGAAGATTTAGCTTGTATGAATCGCTATTGGTTTAATACTACTAACGGAAATCATTTCAGTATGATAAGAATACGCATGTATACGCGATTTCCAATTCATTAATGATAGATACTTTTTACTATATAAATATAAATAAGTTACGGTATATGAAAACAACTATATGCACAAATATGAGGGATTGTTTTAAATTCAATCTTTATACATGAGATTAATTTAATCAATAACATAGATACCAATTAGAGCGGATCCATAAATAAATTAACAGAATCCTTCTTTTTGAGATCTAAATTTAGATTTTTTTTATAAAATGAAGAATTAAGAAGTTGATAATTAAATTCAGATCCTCGTACAAAAAAACTACCATTATTATTACTGATCAGTAAAATTCATATCTTTCAATTCATATTAAAAGGGGAAGGATTTCTTTTTATGATAAAAAATACATTCATTTCATTTGAAGAACAAAAAGAAGAAAGCAGGGGATCTGTTGAATTTCAAGTATTTAGTTTCACTAATAAGATACGAAGACTTACTTCACATTTAGAATTGCACAGAAAAGATTATTTATCTCAGCGGGGTCTACGAAAAATTCTGGGAAAACGTCAACGACTGCTGGCTTATTTGTCAAAAAAAAATAGAGTACGTTATAAAGAATTAATTAATCAGTTGAATATTCGGGAATTAAAAACTCGTTAAATTAAAAAATTGTGAATTAGTGAATTTTTTAGATCTTGAATTTTTAGATAAACTTCTTTATTCAGCAATCTAATTCATGCCAGAACGAATCAAGGAAAAACTTATGAAGAGACCAGTTACAGGAAAAGATCTTATGATAGTCAATATGGGACCTCACCACCCATCCATGCATGGTGTTCTTCGCTTAATTGTTACTCTAGATGGTGAGGATGTTGTTGACTGTGAACCCATATTAGGTTATTTACACAGAGGAATGGAAAAAATTGCAGAAAACCGAGCAATTATACAATATTTACCTTATGTAACGCGATGGGATTATTTAGCTACTATGTTTACAGAAGCAATAACAGTAAATGGACCAGAACAATTGGGAAATATTCAAGTTCCTAAAAGGGCCAGCTATATCAGAGTAATTATGCTGGAATTGAGTCGTATAGCTTCTCATCTGTTATGGCTCGGCCCTTTTATGGCAGATATTGGTGCACAGACTCCCTTTTTCTATATTTTCAGAGAACGAGAATTTGTATATGATCTATTCGAAGCTGCCACCGGTATGAGAATGATGCATAATTTTTTTCGTATTGGAGGAATAGCGGCTGATTTACCTTATGGTTGGATAGATAAATGCTTGGATTTTTGTGATTATTTTTTAACAGAGGTTGTTGAATATCAAAAACTCATTACACGAAATCCTATTTTTTTAGAACGGGTTGAAGGAATTGGGATTATTGGTGGGGAAGAAGCAATAAATTGGGGTTTATCCGGACCAATGCTACGCGCATCCGGAATACCATGGGATCTTCGTAAAGTTGATCGTTATGAGTCTTACGATGAATTTGAATGGGAAATTCAGTGGCAAAAACAAGGAGATTCATTAGCTCGTTATTTAGTACGACTTAGCGAAATGACAGAATCCATAAAAATTATTCAACAGGCTCTGGAAGGACTTCCAGGGGGTCCCTATGAGAATTTAGAAAGCAGGGGCTTTGATAGAAAAAGGAATCCAGAATGGAATGATTTTGAATATCGATTCATTAGTAAAAAACCTTCTCCTACTTTTGAATTATCGAAACAAGAACTTTATGTAAGAGTTGAAGCTCCCAAAGGGGAGTTGGGAATTTTTCTCATAGGAGATCAAAGCGGTTTTCCTTGGAGATGGAAAATCCGACCACCGGGTTTTATTAATTTGCAAATTCTTCCTGAACTAGTTAAAAGAATGAAATTGGCTGATATTATGACGATACTCGGTAGCATAGATATAATTATGGGAGAAGTTGATCGTTAAAATGATAATTTATGCAACAGCAGTCCAAACTATAAATTCTTTTGTTAAATTGGAATCTTTAAAAGAGGTCTATGAACTCATATGGATATTTGTCCCTATATTTTCTCTTGTATTGGGAATCGTAACAGGTGTACTAGTAATTGTGTGGTTAGAAAGAGAAATATCTGCAGGGATACAACAACGTATTGGACCTGAATACGCCGGCCCGTTGGGAATTCTTCAAGCTCTAGCCGACGGGACAAAACTACTTTTCAAAGAAAATCTTCGTCCATCTAGAGGAAATACTCCTTTATTTAGTATTGGACCATCTATAGCAGTTATCTCTATTTTACTAAGTTATTCAGTAATTCCCTTTAGCAATCACCTTGTTTTAGCGGATCTCAATATCGGTATTTTTTTATGGATTGCCATCTCAAGTATTGCTCCTATTGGACTTCTTATGTCAGGATATGGATCAAATAATAAATATTCTTTTTTAGGTGGTCTGCGAGCTGCTGCCCAATCGATTAGTTATGAAATACCATTAACTCTATGTGTTTTATCAATATCTCTACGTGCGATTCGTTGAAACATAAACGTTTATTTTTACTATTCCGTTTCTTCTAGACGAATCAGTTAAAAAACGGAATATATATTTATCTTTCGAATTAATCTTAATAAAAGAAATTTGATAGTTATATATGAGTGAAAAAAAACTGCTCAGAAATTTGCAGTAAAAAGAAAAATTGAGTCTCATTTCCTATGTACAAAGGTTAAAGGGAAATAAACATAAGTGTAAGAATCACTTTACCCCAAGGTTGGTTGATTAGTCATCCTGGCTTGAAGCGGGTTAAATATATTAACCGGATGACGTTTTCACTATCAGTTATATAGATTAACATACATGTATTACAAAGTGAGCGGCAATTAGGTAAAAGTGAGTGGATGGTTAGAAACACCAAAATACACAAAGAATTTGTAATAGAGATTAACCAAATTGAAAAGGATATTTAGGCCTAACATAAGAAAAAAAAAAGAAGGTTAATTGGGGCTTGAAATTTGTAGAAATGATAAGACAGTACTCCCCAAGATTCCGATTCAGAGTATGCTCCTATCCACCGACAAATGTAATGACTATCAGAAACGAAATAATCCTTTATTTTTTATAAGTCTACCAACTTTTTTCTAAAAAAGAAAGAAGAATAGGAACGAAACAAGGATCTTTTTTTTCATATATTTCGAAAATAAAATAGAATTTCTGTCATGAATAATAAACAAATAGGATGTCTAATTATTTTTCGTAATCGAAAACCACGATGGGCTTAAATACCTTTTTTTATTTTTACAAGGAGTATTTTATTAAAGGGTTAAGTTATTACTCAACAAATAGAAATTCATATTTGTAAAGGGTGAGATGAATTCCGAAGCGCGTTTTTTATTCTTAGAATTTGAGCAGACAGAATTCCATTGGTATAATTCGGGACCCCAGATATATTTAATCCATTTTAGAACACATCATATCCATCTAAATGATAATCTGGTCCTTAGATTTATTTATGGCCCCCGAGGAGCCGTATGAGGCGAAGACCTCATGTACGGTTCTGAAATAGCGGTGAAAATAGTAATGTTCTCGCCGACTAGGATTATCTAACAGTTTAAGTACAGTTGATATAGTTGAGGCACAATCAAAATATGGTTTTTGGGGATGGAATTTGTGGCGTCAACCTATAGGTTTTATCATTTTTCTAATTTCTTCTCTAGCAGAATGCGAGAGGTTACCGTTTGATTTACCAGAAGCGGAAGAAGAATTAATAGCAGGTTATCAAACTGAATATTCAGGTATCAAATTTGGTTTATTTTACGTTGCTTCTTATCTAAATCTATTAATTTCCTCATTATTTGTAACAGTTCTATACTTAGGCGGTTGGAATATTTCTATTCCGTATATATCTATTCTGGAGCTATTTCAAAGGGATCAAATTTTTGGAACAACAATTGGTATCTTTATTACATTAGCTAAAACTTATTTGTTCTTGTTCATTTCTATCGCAACAAGATGGACTTTACCTAGGCTAAGAATGGATCAACTATTAAATCTTGGATGGAAATTTCTTTTACCTATTTCCCTTGGTAATCTATTATTAACAACTTCTTTCCAACTCTTTTCACTCTAAATTGAAAATGAATCCAATATATTCATTATTTGATTTGATTTGTTTTAAACAAGAGAAAGAAACAAAGATAAAATTATTCAGAGATAATTACAATATGCTTCCTATGATAACCGGGTTCATGAATTATGGTCAACAAACCCTACGAGCTGCAAGGTATATTGGTCAAGGTTTCATGATTACCTTATCCCACACAAATCGTTTACCTGTAACTATTCAATATCCCTATGAAAAATTAATAACATCGGAACGTTTCCGTGGTCGAATCCATTTTGAATTTGATAAATGCATTGCTTGTGAAGTATGTGTTCGAGTATGTCCTATAGATTTGCCTGTTGTTGATTGGAAATTGGAAACTAATATTCGAAAAAAACGATTGCTTAATTACAGTATTGATTTTGGAATTTGTATATTTTGTGGTAATTGTGTTGAGTATTGTCCAACAAATTGTTTGTCAATGACTGAAGAATATGAATTTTCCACTTATGATCGTCACGAATTGAATTATAATCAAATAGCTTTGGGTCGTTTACCAATGTCAGTAATTGACGATTACACTATTCGAACAATTTGGAATTCACCTCAAACAAAAAATGGGGTAAACCCTTTAATTTGATTAAAAAAAGAATTCCAAATTGTTGAATTATATAAAGAATTTAATTAAAAACTTGTATTTATATAATAATATTAAGTATTAAGGCACATTCTTTTAATATAATATGTTCGTAATTACTTTCTTGAAATAGATAGGTTGAAAATACACTTTAGAATAAAAAAAGAGAAACTGTCTAATAATTGTATCTACATCAATTCATATCCATTAGATTCTAATTTCACTCTATTAGAAACATATTAAAAAAAAATTTCCTGGTTAAATTAATAAGGTCATGAAAAGGATTTCGATTTTTTTCTTATTTTAATAATATAATGGATTTGCCTGGACCAATACATGATTTTCTTTTAGTTTTTCTGGGATCCGGTCTTCTAGTAGGAGGTCTGGGAGTGGTATTCCTTCCCAACCCAATATTTTCAGCCTTTTCCTTAGGATTTGTTCTTGTTTGTATATCTTTATTGTATATTCTATCAAATTCCCATTTTGTAGCTGCTGCACAACTCCTTATTTATGTGGGGGCCATAAATGTTTTAATCATATTTGCTGTGATGTTCATGAATGATTCAGAATATTCCACAGATTTCAATCTGTGGACCGTTGGGAATGGGATTACTTCGTTGGTTTGTACAACTATTCTTTTTTTATTAATGTCTACTATTCTCGATACGTCATGGTACGGGGTTATTTGGACTACAAAATTAAACCAGATTCTAGAGCAAGATTTAATAAGTAATAGTCAACAAATAGGAATTCATTTATCAACAGATTTTTTTCTGCCATTTGAACTCATTTCAATAATTCTTTTAGTTGCTTTGATAGGTGCAATTTCTGTGGCTCGTCAATAAAAAATGTTCTAAATTATTAAAGACCAAAGAAAACTTTGTGTATGTTATGATTTTTTCCGTTCATTCAATTAAATTTGATTGAATACTATTTCATATTTTAAGGATCAATTTTTATATTTGATATATATTTAAAAAATTTTTTTACCTAAATATTGTTTTTATTCGTACTTTTTTGTTATATTCTAGTTGATGGAATCCGGTGAATTATTTTTCATATTGAAATGAATCAAAATTGATAAGGAGTTGCTGAATGATACTCGAACATGTACTTGTTTTGAGTGCCTATTTATTTTTGATTGGTCTTTATGGATTGATCACGAGTCGAAATATGGTTAGGGCTCTTATGTGTCTTGAACTTATACTCAATGCAGTTAATATGAATTTCGTAACATTTTCTGATTTTTTTGATAATTCTCAACTAAAAGGGGAAATTTTCTGCATTTTTGTTATAGCAATTGCAGCCGCTGAAGCAGCTATTGGATTAGCTATAGTCTCGTCAATTTATCGTAACAGAAAATCAACTCGCATAAACCAATCGACCTTATTAAATAAGTAACATAACTAAAAAAATTATAGATTGAAATTTGCATATATGATAAGTTATGACCTACGAGATTATATTTGTAAAAATCTAAGAAATCAAAGTATTTTAGCCCCATTTTTTATCAATTGAGCCAGAATTCATTACAAAAATTCTATTAAAGGAAATCATTGCTTCATCTAGTATTTTAATATACCATTCAGTTAGAAGTTTACTAGATTGAAAATTTATGACATTAAAAAAACTATCGATCCTATGTCACATTCAGTAAAAATTTATGATACCTGTATAGGATGTACTCAATGTGTCCGAGCATGCCCTACAGACGTATTAGAAATGATACCTTGGGATGGATGTAAAGCTAAGCAAATAGCTTCTGCTCCAAGAACCGAGGACTGTGTTGGTTGTAAAAGATGTGAATCCGCCTGTCCAACGGATTTTTTGAGCGTTCGAGTTTATTTATGGCATGAAACAACTCGAAGTATGGGTCTAGCTTATTGATGCGTTACCGAAAACCTCATTTGAATAAATTTGGAATACATTTTATTTTTTTTTATTGACAAGTACTCGTACTCAAAAAAGTTAAATTATATTTTTTTATTTATATATTTTTTTTGAGTACGCGTTCCTTGGACCTGGTGTATCTTGTCTTTACCACGAATGATTTTCCTTGGTTAACAATAATTGTTGCTTTTCCAATATCTGCTGGTTCATTAATGTTATTTCTCCCGCATAGGGGAAATAAAGTCAATAAATGGTATACTATATGCATTTGTATCTTAGAACTTCTTCTAACGACCTACGCTTTTTGTTATAATTTTAAAATGGACGATCCGTTAATTCAACTGTCCGAAGATTATAAATGGATCAATTTTTTTGATTTTTACTGGAGAATGGGAATAGATGGACTTTCTATAGGAACGATTTTACTGACGGGATTTATTACTACTTTAGCCACTTTAGCGGCTTTTCCAGTTACTCGGGATTCCCGATTATTTCATTTCCTGATGTTAGCAATGTACAGCGGTCAAATAGGATCATTTTCTTCTCGGGATCTTCTACTTTTTTTCATCATGTGGGAATTAGAATTAATTCCCGTTTATCTACTTTTATCCATGTGGGGTGGAAAGAAACGTCTGTATTCGGCTACAAAATTTATTTTGTACACGGCAGGAAGTTCTATTTTTTTATTAATAGGAGTTTTAGGTATAAGTTTATATGGTTCGAACGAACCAACATTAAATTTAGAACTCTTAGCTAATCAATCTTATCCTGTTACACTCGAAATACTTTTTTATATTGGATTTCTTATTGCTTTTGCCGTCAAATCACCGATTATACCTTTACATACTTGGTTACCTGACACCCACGGTGAGGCACATTACAGTACCTGTATGCTTCTCGCTGGAATCTTATTAAAAATGGGAGCATATGGGTTGGTTCGAATCAATATGGAATTATTACCCCACGCTCATTCTATGTTTTCTCCTTGGTTGATGGTAGTCGGTACAATCCAAATAATTTATGCAGCTTCAACATCTCCCGGTCAACGTAATTTAAAAAAGAGAATAGCCTATTCTTCTGTATCTCATATGGGTTTTATAATTATAGGTATTAGTTCTATAACGGATCCTGGACTTAATGGAGCTATTTTACAAATAATTTCTCATGGATTTATTGGCGCTGCACTTTTTTTCTTGGCAGGAACGAGTTATGATAGAATTAGGCTTGTTTATCTTGATGAAATGGGTGGAATGGCTATCTCCATTCCAAAAATATTTACAATGTTCACTATTTTATCGATGGCTTCCCTTGCATTGCCGGGCATGAGTGGTTTTATTGCAGAATTAATTGTTTTTTTTGGAATAATTACCAGCCAAAAATATTTCTTAATTTCCAAAATTTTCATTATTTTTGTAATGGCAATTGGAATGATATTAACTCCTATATATTTATTATCTATGTCACGCCAAATGTTCTATGGATACAAGTTAATTAATGTCAAAAACTTTTCTTTTTTTGATTCTGGACCCCGAGAGTTATTTCTTTCAATCTCTATTCTTCTACCCATAATTGGTATTGGGATTTATCCTGATTTTGTGCTCTCATTAGCAAGTGACAAGGTCGAATCCATTTTATCTAATTATTTTTATGGATAGTTTTCAGGAACTAAAAAAAGCATTAAAGTTAATTATAATAAGAAGTCTTTGGTCTTTGTATTGTGAGAACCTTTTGAATCATTGTACTACTTGATTCAAAAGGTTCTTGATTATTTCCTACTAAGATTTCTTAATTTATATGAAGTTAGATATAGATGCTATTTTTTTTTATTTAGATTTTGATTCCTTTTTGTTTGTTACTTTAATTCGATGTAAATGAACCATAACTATGTAAACCTATTCCTAAAAGATTGACGCCAAAATAGCATATCCAAATTAAAAGAAAACCGATCGAAGCCACAATTGCAGAATTTATACCCCTAACATTCCTATTTGTTTTAATATGTAAATAAATTGCGAATATAGTCCAAGTAATAAATGCCCAAGTTTCTTTTGGATCCCAGTTCCAATATGAACCCCATGTCTCATTAGCCCAGACAGCTCCTGAAAGAATGCCGACGGTTAAAAAGATAAATCCAAGACTAATAATACGAAAACTCCAAAAATCTAATTGTTGAATCAGTTGATACCTATAATAATTTCTAGAAAAACTAAAATTAATGTTTTGTTGTAGTAAAATAGAATTTCTTTCATTTATGTAGTAAAGTACATCAAAAGAAAATAATTCATTTAATAAAATTTTTTTTTTCTTTTTCCAAAAAGTAGGTCCAACTTTGCGAAATATAATCACTAGAAGAGCTATTGATAATAATGATCCGCATAACAGAGCGCCATAGCCTAATATCATCATACTTACGTGCATCATTAACCACTGGGACTGGAGAGCTGGTACTAATATTGCAGACTGAGGCATTTTGTTTAAAAGACCTGAAGTAGCAAAACCCTGAATAAAAATAACACTTGGCGCAGTTATTGCGTTTAAGTTATTTTGTTGTTTTTTATTAAAATAGGAAACCATATGAATAATTGAAAAAGCCCACGAAAGAAAAATTAATGATTCATATAAATTACTTAATGGAAAATGTCCTGAATAAATCCAACGAGTGAATAATAATCCTGTTATACCAAAAAACGTAATTATGATTCCTTTATCTGATGAATCAAAAAATCCTATGATTTCATCTAAATTAACTAATAAAGTTACAAAATAAATTGTCAGTACAATTGAAACGACCGAAAAAGATATATGAGTTAATATATGCTCTAAAATTGAAAAAATCATAAAAAATTTGTTAAAAATTAATAAATTAATACTAGGTTTTACCCGATTTTAGAAAAAGGAGTCGGGTATTATTTTGATTATAAAACTTATAATATCTCTTTTAGAAGATCTTATGCCGCTACTCGGACTCGAACCGAGATGCTCTAGCACTGCTTCCTAAGAGCAGCGTGTCTACCAATTTCACCATAGCGGCAACTTGTTCAAAACAATATTAACAAGTTTTGATTCAATCGTCGAGATTAAAATTTAAATAAAGAAGGCAATTTATTCAAATTTCCAATTGATTAAATAAATTAAAACTTTTTGAAGTAGGTATTGGTGTTTTAATTAAATTAAGATCTTTTTGTTTTTTTTTCTGAGTTATTTAAAATTATTTAAATTCACTTTTTGTTCTTTATATTTTTTCTAGAATACAATGAAAAATGTAACTAAATTCAAGTAGTTGGAACTTCAACCCAAAGACAAAACTCTAAATGCTCTTTATCATTTTTTTTTTCTTTTATATGATGAAAAAAATTTCGAAAAATAAAAACTTCTTCAAAACCCTTAGCAATTTTAAATAAAATTAGATTTTCCTAATTGCTCAAGAGAAATAAAAAAAATTATAAAAATATTTTTTTTTATGTATCTTTTTATATTGTACAAACAGTACAAACATAAGATTTTTTGATCACTTAAAGTAATTAATTTCAAGATCTTTTATTTCCTCATTAAGAGGAAATAAAAGATCTTTATTTATTATTGTCTCCTTTATTTATTATTGTCTCAAAGTAGTGAAGGTAGTGATGGGGAAAAAACGAATCCCCTTTTTATAACTAAAAAAATGTGAACCTTTCTTTTTTATCTATATATTATCTTTTTTTCTTCTTTTGGTTCCTATTTTGTTTTATATGTATTTTAACAAATTGGTTTTTAAGTTAGGCTAATTCTAATTATTATAGTGTTTTTTATTTATTTTGCTGTACAAAAAAACTTTTTGAATTACCTGTAGAAAGTGATTTCCCTAACGAAAAAGCTTTCAACGATGTCCAATATCCCTTCCTTTTCCAAATTTTTTTACGAATACGCTTTTTCGAGATAGAAGTACGTTTTTTTGGAACTGCCATTCAAAAATGAAAAAAATTTTTCAGTGGTATAATTGGATGTCAAAGACATTTATTATTCTATTCTTTCGTACTCCATATCGAGTTATTTTTTCTTTTAAATTTTATTATATATATATATATATTATTTTCAAAACAAAAAATACATTCAAAAGTTTCAAACCCAACTGTTTTTTTTTACTTTTTTTTTAACGTTTGAAATCCGTACGAGAGTACTCATTTAAGTAATCTATACTGATAGATTCTATTAGATTCTATTATCAAAAAACTTATAAGATTTCTTCACATAATATGTAAAAAAAACATATCGATTAGAGTAATCTTTCTTACAAATATAAATAAAAAAAGCTCACTTAGTGTACTGGAAGACAATCACTAAATTCCATGATGAAAATCCATTCCTTAACAATCCTAAATAATCAAACTCAAATAACTTTGTTTTAGGTAAAGCTTTTTTTATATAATTAATATTAAGTATTTTTTTGTCGTGTAAATCTTTGTTCTATTCTTAATATATGTATATAAATTATTGTAATACGGAATTATAATTCACTTTTTCTGTATCTGCATAAAATCACAATAAATTTTTATTTAGTAGTAATAAAAAAAGAAAAATAAATTTTTTTGACAGTAACTTAGTAAGATTTTTTAATCATTTCTAATTTTTTTATTTGAATATATATTTCTTTTCAAAGATTTATGAAGGATTATACTAATTCGAAAACATTTGTATTTAGGTTTGAAATCACGTGCTTTTTTATTGTCCCCTTTGAAAAAAAAAATATATATATATATACAAACCAGTGAATAAGAAATAATAAAATTAAGAATAAAATAAAAAGGATTTTTTATTTTATGGAACATACATATCAATATTCATGGATCATCCCTTTCATTCCACTTCCAGTACCTATTTTACTAGGAGTTGGACTTCTCCTTTTTCCAACAGCAACAAAAAACCTTCGACGCATGTGGACTTTTCTTAGTATTTTTTTGTTAAGTATAGTTATGATCTTTTCACTCTATCTATCTATTCAACAAATTTTTCTAAGTTGCATTCATCAAAATGTA